TATAATGACGGATAATCCCAAGAAATAGTTGTTCTTGGGTCAAAATAAGCAAAGCATAAAGAGGGGTTAAAAATCTTTCGATTTATAATTTATACTTAATGAATTAATTTTTGAGTCCGGACAAGGGGTCTGAATATTAAGTATGAATCATAGTTTAAAAATTTAATGCCCCATTTCATATATTCCGTGTTTCAGATAATAGAATAAATATCCGACGAGATAAAACACATCTCTATGAAGATGACAGACCCATTCTCTGTACTATCAATAGGATCAATTATAACAAGTCACACACTCATATTCCGAACTACAGAAACAAATAAATTCCGCGGTCGAACTACCAAACTATAAATCTGAGCCCGAAATGATTCACTTTGTATTAAAAAGCTAAGACTTCATAGTTCTTATCGATCTAATTCATTGAAATTCCCTCCAGTAAAACAGAAGAATTATAAATCTCCAAAATAATAGATAGGAATATCGCAAATAGAGCCATTGCGACACCCATCAAAGGAGTAGTTCCCCATCCAGGAGCTACTTTACCATATTCCGAATTCAATGGTTTCAATAAACTCCCTACATTAGTTGGTCTTGGACCAGATCTGGAATTACTCTCAACGGTTTGTGTAGCCATAAATAATCCTATTATATTAATATATTAATTAAGATCTGTTGACTTTGTATACTATTCCGTTGTAAATAAACGATCTTATCATAGATCCATTGTGGTCTTGAAATTATATTATATATATAATAATGGAAACAGCAACCCTAGTCGCCATCTCTATATCTGGTTTACTTGTAAGTTTTACTGGGTATGCCTTATATACCGCTTTTGGGCAACCCTCTCAACAATTAAGAGATCCATTCGAGGAACACGGGGACTAGTTGAAGTACTCAGCCTCCCGATATTGGGAGGCTGAGTACTTCAATTGAGATAATGAAAAATCATTTAATCTTTTTACTTTTTAGTTGGAACTTTAGGCGGTTCTCGAAAAAAGATAGCGAAAAAAATTATCCCTAGAGTAGAGACTAAGAGGAATGTATAAACCAATGCTTCCATAGATTCGATCGTGGTTTACAATTATAGCTTCCATACCTGTTTATTTTGGATCATCTCCTGGATAAAGAAAGAGCAGCAAAAAAAAGTCAAAGAAAAAAATAGAGTCAAAAGATACGAGACCAATGTTATATCAGACTACTTGTCTTCTTGTAGTTGGATCACCAAGTTTTTGGAATGCGCCAAATTCCACTTGAGCATCCAAATCCGGGTCAATACCAGCAAAAACATCTCTGAACAAGGTTCGAGCACCGTGCCAAATATGTCCGAAGAAGAAGAGCAAAGCAAACGAAGCATGTCCAAAAGTAAACCAACCCCTTGGGCTGCTACGAAAAACACCATCGGATTTCAAAGTAGCACGATCTAATTCAAAAATTTCACCCAATTGAGCGCGTCTAGCATATTTTTTAACAGTAGCAGGATCACTATAACTAACTCCGTTAAGTTCGCCGCCATAGAACTCAACAGTTACACCTACTTGTTCAACACTATACTTTGATTCCGCTCTTCTAAAAGGAACATCCGCTCTAACAATTCCGTCTCCATCTACCAAAACAACTGGAAATGTTTCAAAAAAGGTAGGCATACGGCGTACAAAAAGTTCACGCCCTTCTTTATCTCTAAAGATGGGGTGTCCTAACCATCCAACAGCTATTCCATCCCCGTTGTCCATTGAACCCGCTCTGAATAATCCACCCTTTGCCGGATTATTGCCAATGTAATCATAAAAAGCTAGTTTTTCGGGAATTTTAGACCAAGCTTCTGAGAAACTTTGATTTTCGGCTAGTCCAGCACTAACTCTTCTATATATTTCTTGCTGGAAGTATCCTTGATCCCATTGATAACGAGTGGGACCAAATAATTCGATGGGGGTAGTTGCTGAACCATACCACATAGTTCCAGCAACAACAAAAGCAGCAAAAAAGACAGCAGCGATACTACTGGAAAGGACAGTTTCAATATTGCCCATACGTAATCCTTTGTATAGACGTTGAGGCGGACGAACACTAAGATGGAATAGACCCGCTAATATGCCCAATGTACCCGCTGCAATATGATGAGAAGCTACTCCGCCCGAAACAAAAGGATCAAAACCTTCCACACCCCACGCTGGATTTACAGATTGTACTTTTCCAGTTAGTCCATAAGGATCGGACACCCATATTCCAGGGCCATACAAACCTGTTACATGAAATGCGCCAAAACCAAAACAAGCCACCCCTGAAAGAAATAAATGAATTCCAAAAATCTTGGGCAAATCCAAAGAAGGTTTTCCTGTACGTTCATCAGTAAATATTTCTAGATCCCAATACACCCAATGCCAAATAGCTGCCAAGAAGCACAAGCCGGAAAACACAATATGTGCTCCGGCCACACCTTCGTAACTCCAAATGCCTGAATTAGTTATAGCCCCTCCTGTAATACTCCAACCGCCCCATGAATTGGTTATTCCTAAACGAGTCATGAAGGGTATAACGAACATACCTTGTCTCCACATTGGATCAAGAACGGGATCAGAAGGATCAAAAACAGCTAATTCATATAGAGCCATCGAACCAGCCCAACCAGCAACCAGAGCTGTATGCATTATATGAACAGCAATCAACCGACCGGGATCATTCAATACAACGGTATGAACACGATACCAAGGCAAACCCATGGAAATACCCCTTTATCAAAGAAAGATAAACACTATGTAACTTTATTGCATTTAAAAAACAATGCTATGGACCTCCGCCCTTCAGTGGATTATCTCGTAGTAGGAGCTAATATTTATTGTATTCTGCTGGCAATAATGAAACAATTCTGTTCGTAGAAGCAGATCTATTCTATACCGGATAAGCTCCAATACGCAATGGTGGGTTGAGCCGGGTTTCTATGAGTGAATACATCCATACTTATTCATCATTTGAAGGACCTATTTCTAATAATTTTATTTACTTTTTTCATTATGTTTTCCTTTCTGACCATGGCTAAAATAGATGAAAATCTAATAACGCCCCATATTATCATTATCACCACAATAAAAATAAACCCATTAATTACGTTTCCACATCAAAGTGAAATATAGTACTTCATTTTTTGTTAATGCCTATTGGTGTTCCAAAAGTACCTTTTCGAAGTCCTGGAGAGGAAGATGCATCTTGGGTTGACGTATAGTGCGACTTGTCAGATATATTGGGTCATATGGGATTTCCCCGTTCTCTCCCTCGATCGAGATACCCTTTGTTTCACCCAATAACTATTGATTAAATCATCAAAAATTTGGAGCGTGAAGTGCAATTTGATCCATTTTATTTTTTTGGGATCCTAATATTATCATCTCACAATTTAAATAATTTATGGTTGGCTTGGTTGGACCAAGAAAATGAAGTATCCAGGCTCCGTTTAGAAAAAAAAACGAAGTGATATTGGGAGCATTTGTTCTATATGTGCAAATCGAAATCGGGCATATCCTTCTTTACCTGGAGTAGAGCATAAACCTAAAAAAATGGAAGGGGCCCATTCAGGAACAAGAAAATGGCATCGTAATTTGGATTGGACTCGATGAAACAATACATCAATGAGAAGTTTGTTCGATAAGTTTATAAGTTTAGTGAATTTATTATTATAGGTTATAGGGAAACGAGCGAAAACTTTTCTTTATGGAAGAAAATAAAGGTTACTTCTATGCCAAAATAAGGGGGCTGGAATCTTATACATTGATTTTTATTTTTTTCGCGATTTTTTTGAACCGTATGCCTCAAAAGGTGCATGTACGGTTCCTAAGGGATAGGATAGTATTTTATCCTAATCAACAGACTTTATCGAGAAAGATTGCTTTTTTTAGGCCAAGGGGTTGATAGTGAGATCTCCAATCAACTTATTGGTCTTATGGTGTATCTTAGTATAGAGGATGATACCAAAGATCTCTATTTGTTTATAAACTCTCCCGGAGGATGGGTAATACCCGGAGTAGCTATTTATGATACCATGCAATTTGTACGACCAGATGTACATACAATATGCATGGGATTGGCCGCTTCAATGGGATCTTTTATCCTGGTCGGAGGAGAAATTACCAAACGTCTAGCATTCCCTCACGCTTAGCGCCATTGAGTTTTTTATTTGAAAGAAAAAAGACTATGCCTTAGCAGGAAGATTAAGTAATAATAGCATGGCACTTCGAATTCGATATGAAAAAACTCTTTTTTTTTTTCAAAACATTAGATTTAGATTATGTATCGAAAGAGTAGTATGAGCTAATAAGGTATTCCAATTTTATCTTATCTATCGGGAGTCCATTTAAGCGTCACAAACCTTTTTTTGTTTTCACACCGGAAGGATTTTAACAAATATGGATGTTATGAAATAGTACGAAAATGAAAAGATTTGTTTTTCCTTAGCTCAAAAATAAACTTTGGGATTGCTGAATCACAGACAAAATAAATATATAAAGCAACGGAACCATCATAGTATTTTTTAACTCCCCCGAAAGCCGAAAGGAAGGGTGGTAATTGGATCATTTGCCGATCCGCGTCTGATAGATCCTATATTTTCTCTTTATTGGCGGAAAGGTAAAAGTAAATTCCATTATAGAGCCGTATGCACTGCACAAAAAATGCCCGTACGGTTCTTCAATTTTTTTTTGTTTGCACCTCACCATCATGCAAGATAGAGAAACCCTTTATTTATCATCAGGGTAATGATCCATCAACCCGCTAGCTCTTTTTATGAGGCACAAACGGGAGAATTTATCTTGGAAGCGGAAGAACTACTGAAACTGCGCGAAACCATCACAAGGGTTTATGTACAAAGAACGGGCAAACCCTTATGGGTTGTATCCGAAGATCTGGAAAGAGATGTTTTTATGTCAGCAACAGAAGCCCAAGCTCATGGAATTGTTGATCTTGTAGCGGTTCAATGAAAGCGGTTCAATGAAAATGGCACGGATTTCCAG